AAATGGAGTGCTGAATTGGCTGCTGCTTGTGAGGTATGGAAGGAGATCAGATTTAATTTTCAAGCAGTGGATACTTTGTAATTACTTTTTGTTATCTTAGTTGAATTTTAATTAAACTCGGCCCAATCTTTTCCTAAAAGGATTGAGCCGAATACAAAGATTATATTTTTTTTATTTAATTATTTATTAAGTATTTAATATTAATAATATTAATAATTAATATATACTTATATAGATATAGTCTAGATATAGAAGATTTTAAATAAAAAAAAATCTAAGACTCTAATCTTTCTATTGTTGTCTTGGATCTACAATTAATCTACGGATCCTTGGGATGGGGCTATTCTTTTATATCCTGCAGTTTTCCTGAATCAAGCCAGCCAAGTATCACAATTCTTTCTACCCATCTTGTATATTGTCCTTTTCTTTCCATATTGGTGAAATCGAACCTGAAATTTTTACGTTCTTGGGCGAAATTTTACGAAAAAAAGGATTTATAAAATATTTTTTTTCGATGCGAATTTCATACGACATAAGAAAAGGCGCCCTTTAACATTGTATTTATTTTAACATTGTATTTATAATGTTATAATGACAAGGGATTCCCTGATATCATATCATATTAAGATATTGACAATATTAAAAAAATAATGTATAATGTATAAAATGTATAAAAAAAATGACAAGAGATTCCCTGATATGATATTAATATATAGTGTATAGTCATATATAGCGTATAGTGAAGTATTACTCCGTATTTTAAAAAAAGAGCATTTTTTTCAATAATCACACTTAATACCTTCTTCTTGTTTTTTATTGGTTATCTTTTTAGTTAATAAAAAATGCTAGCCATTGGTTTAGTCTAATAGGAAAGAAGATATTCAAATAAAGAATTTTTGATCGAATGACTATTCATCTATTGTTTTTATATTTTCTTACAAAACAAAAACAACAAAACAAAAAAAAGGGGGACAAAATAACTCTATGAAAAACTGGTGGTTTAATTCGCTGTTGTTTAAGAAGGAGTTAGAGCGCAAGTGCGGGCTAAATAAATCAATGGACAGTCTGGGTCCCATTGAAAATACCGGTGAAATTGAATATTCGAATAGAATAGATAGAATTCGGAGTGGGGAGGATCTTGACGATTCTAGTTACAGAAATCCTTGTAGTTTACACGACGTCAAAAAGAAAAAGATAAGGGTTTGGAGTATTTTAACCAATATACCTCTTTTGATTAAGCTTAAGAATAGAACTGGAGACAAATATTTCATACGTTGGGACTTTTTTGATAATATAATTCAAATTGTTAAGATTCCCAACCAGTTTTTGTTTCTGGGTGAAATAGACAGTTGGAATAAGTTTATTATTTATTGCATTAATAATTATCTTCAGTCTGAAATCTGTATCGCTACTTCCATCGTAAGTGATAGCGATAATTACAGTGATGGTTACATTTATAGGTACATTTGTGGTGAAAGTCGAAATAATGGTGAAGGGGAGGGTTCGGCGGGTATACGAACCCCCGCGCAAGATAGTGATTTAATTCTAGAAGAAAGTTCTAATGATATCGATGGGCAAGATGAAGATAGTTCTAATGATAGTGATCAAACTGACAAATATAGCAAATATAGGCATTTGTGGGTTCTATGCGACAATTGTTATGGATTAAATTATAAGAGATTTTTGAAAGAAAAAATGAATATTTGTGAACACTGTGAGTGGCATTTAAAAATGAATAGTTCAGATAGAATAGATCTTTTGATCGATCCGGATACTTGGAATCCTATGGACGAAGATATGGTCTCTCTAGATCCCATTGAATGGGATTCATCTTTATTTGACGAAGAGGACGAAAAAGATCGTCTTGATTCATCTTCATTTGATTCAGGGGACGAACCTTTTGATTTTGATTCATCTTTATTTGACGAAGAGGACGAAAAAGATCGTCTTGATTCATCTTCATTTGATTCAGGGGACAAACCTTTTGATTTTGAGTCATCTTCATTTGATGAAGAGGACGAAAAAGATTGTCTTCATTCATCTTCATTTGAGGAAGATAAATTTGAGGAAGATAAAATTGAGGAAGATAAATTTGAGGAAGAGGACGAACCTTATAAGGATCGTCTTAATTCTTATCAAGCAAACACGGGATTACCCGAGGCTGTTCAAACAGGCATAGGCGAAATAAATGGCATTCCCGTAGCAGTTGGGGTTATGGATTTTGAGTTTATAGGGGGCAGTATGGGATCCGTAGTCGGGGAAAAAATCACCCGTTTGATTGAATACGCTACCAATCAATTTCTCCCTCTTATTATAGTGTGTGCTTCGGGGGGGGCGCGTATGCAAGAAGGAAGTGTGAGCTTGATGCAAATGGCTAAAATCTCGTCTGCTTTATATGATTATCAATCAAATAAAAAGTTGTTTTATGTATCAATCCTTGCATCTCCTACTACTGGTGGGGTGACGGCCAGTTTTGGTATGTTGGGTGATATCATTATTGCCGAACCCAATGCTTACATTGCATTTGCGGGTAAAAGAGTAATTGAAGAACTGTTGAAAATAACAGTACCCGAAGGTTTGCAAGAGACTGAAAATTTATTTGATAAGGGAGCATTCGACCTAATCGTACCACGTAATCTTTTAAAAAGTGTTCTGACTGAGTTATTTAAGCTCCACGGTTTCTTTCCTTTGACGAAAAATGAAAATCAAAACCAAATAGAGTGCTAAGTTAAATTATTTTTATTTGTAGCAAGGGAGTAGTTAGTTTATTCGGAATTAAAGGAAATAGGAATTTTTTTTGTGATATTGGTGATCTAAGTAGATATAGATATATATCTACTTAGATCTATACTAAGTATTGAATTATGAATTAATAGTTATAGTTAAATAATAATGAAAATTCTTAATTATAATTATTATAAGATATCCTTATTTATAAATAATAATAACAGGTAGGAACAATAAATCGAGGTACCCATTCTATGAACCTTCCCGCTTTTTTTGTGCCTTTAGTAGGCCTAGTATTTCCGGCAATTGCAATGGCTTCTTTATATCTTCATGTTCAAGAAAACAAGATTGTTTAGACCTGATGGACCCCCTCTCTTCTATTTTTTTTTTTCAAAAACTTAGACTTGCATCATAACTAATAGAGATATCTAGTTAGCGAAATATGAGATAACATGTGATTTCTGCCGAACATAAAGGCATAAGGTAAAGGACTCTTATACCTGTAGAAACATAATAATATATGGGTAAATGAATTCTAGCCGTTTTCAAATCGACCAGGATCGTTAGATGGCTGAAAAAAAAAGTACTCGCATCTATATGTATAGTGGGATCATATGAAGGGTATATTATTATTTTAGTTTAGATTAGATCTAAGTAATTTTATGAATTACTCCTAAAGGTTCACATCAAACTAGTGCTAGTTGATGAGAATTACTTCGGAAACAAAACAAAAAAGATAAAGTCAACTAAATTGGAGGGTTTCCCTCAATTCTAATAAAATACAAGAGGATCTAGTATGGATATGCTATCAGAACATTTATGGATAGAAGTTATAACGGGGTCTCGAAAATTAAGTACTTTCTGCTGGGCCTTTTTCCTTTTTTTAGGTTCATTAGGATTCTTATTGGTTGGAAGTTCCAGTTATCTTGGCAGAAATTTGATATCTTTTTTTCCGTCTGAGGAAATCATTTATTTTCCACAAGGTATCGTGATGTCTTTCTACGGAATCGCGGGTCTCTTTATTAGTTTCTATTTGTGGTGCGCAATTTTTTGGAATGTAGGCAGCGGTTATGATCGATTCGATATAAAGGAAGGCACAGTGTCCATGTTTCGGTGGGGATTTCCTGGAAAAAATCGTCGCATATTCATCCGAGTCCGTATAAAAGATATTAAGGCCCTTAGAATAGAAGTTAACACGGGTATTTATACCAGTCGTATCCTTTATATGGACACCCGGTACCAGGGTTTAATTCCCTTAACTCGTCCTGATGGGAATTTGAGTACACTAAAAATTATGAACAGAGCTAGTGACTTATCCCATTTCTTGCGTGTACCAATTAAGGTGAAACAAAATGGGAGATGGATTATTTGAGGGAAAAATGCAAGAATCCTCTTTTTTTCTATAACATAAACTAAGTGAAGTTTCATCAGAAGGGTCATTCGAACGAAAGCGGGCGGAACAACTACAAAACTAAATTCTTTATTTTTGTCACTCGACTTTTCTACTTTCTTTTGTGTTCCTTAATAACCAACAGAAAAATAACAATTAGATTTCTTAATAATGATAATTAGCCAATTTCTGGCTTGTTTTGCTACTTTGAGTATTGCAATATCTTTCCCTCAATTATTCTACTATTCCTGGCTGTGGGCAATCAGTGAATTTTTTTTTTGAAATATTGTATATTGTGTATTCTTTCGTCTCAAAATTGGATTAATATTCATTACTTAAAGCGTTTCTTTCAGTCATGAATTGAAAGGAGAGAGTTGTATCGAATTTGTCCAATTGAGATATCGGGAAACCTTTTTTTTTAGTATTTCTTCATTCGAATTTGTAGTCGATTTCTCTAGTCTTTCGAGATTGAAAGACTAATCAAAAAATCAAAAAAAAAAAATAGATTGATAGGCTCCATACCTTGTATAGAACTCATGCGTGAAAGAAGGATTCGATCACATAGAGTCGACGAATGAGGTGGGTTGATTAACAATTCACAGATTAAAAAATGGCAAAAAAGAAAGCATCCGTTTCTCTTGTATATATAGTATTTTTTCCTTGGTGGCTTTCTCTCTCATTTAAAAAAAGTCTGGAATCTTGGGTTACTAATTGGTGGAATACCGGGCAATCCGAAATTTTTTTGAATGATATTCAAGAAAGGGGTATTCTAGAAAAATTCATAGAATTAGAGGAACTCCTAATCTTGGACGAAATGATCGAAGAATACTCGGAGACACGTCTACACAAGCTTACTCTAGGAATACAAAAAGAAACGATCCAATTAATCAAGATACACAACGAAGATCGTATCCATACGATTTTTCACTTCTCAATAAATATAATCTGTTTTGTTATTCTCAGTGGTTATTATATTTTGGGTAATGAAGAACTTGGTATTCTTAACTCTTGGGCCCAGGAATTCCTATATAACTTAAGCGACACAGTCAAAGCTTTTTGTATTCTTTTAGTAACCGATTTTTGTACCGGATTCCATTCACCCCACGGTTGGGAATTACTGATTGGCTCTGTATACAAAGATTTTGGATTTGTTCAGAATGATCAAATCATATCGGGTCTTGTTTCAATTTGTCCAGTCATTCTTGATACAGTTTTTAAATATTGGATTTTCCGTTATTTAAATCGCGTATCTCCGTCACTTGTAATTATTTATCATTCCTTGTAGTTATTTATCATTCAATGAATGACTGATAACAGATCCACTCATATTAATCTAATCCAATTCGAAGATTTGCAACTTTGCAGTTATACATAAACAAAGCGTTGAAAATTTATGCTTTCTATTTTTAGCCATTTTCAGGATTCATCATATATTAGTTCAGTAACCAGTAAATTTTTATTATTCCAGTAACTAACAGAATCGTGGATAGGGAACTATACTAGCGACTTACCCCACCTATTGTATAAATTTTGGTATCAACAATTGAACCATGGAAACTATAAATACTTTTTCTTGGATAAAGGAACAGATTACTCGATCTATTTCCGTATCGCTCATGATATATATCATAACTCAGACGGCCATTTCAAATGCATATCCCATTTTTGCACAGCAGGGTTATGAAAATCCACGAGAAGCGACGGGGCGTATTGTATGTGCCAATTGTCATTTAGCTAACAAGCCCGTGGATATTGCGGTACCGCAAGCGGTACTTCCTGATACTGTATTTGAAGCGGTTGTTCGAATTCCTTATGATATGCAACTGAAACAAGTTCTTGCTAATGGTAAAAAGGGGGGGTTGAATGTAGGGGCTGTTCTTATTTTACCGGAAGGTTTTGAATTAGCTCCCCCCGATCGTATTTCTCCCGAGATGAAGGAAAAGATAGGAAATTTGTCTTTTCAGAGCTATCGCCCTAATAAAAAAAATATTCTTGTAATAGGCCCTGTCCCCGGTCAGAAATATAGTGAAATTGTCTTTCCTATTCTTTCCCCTGACCCCGCTACTAAGAAAGATGTTCACTTCTTAAAATATCCTATATACGTAGGCGGGAACAGGGGAAGGGGTCAGATTTATCCTGACGGGAGCAAGAGTAACAATACAGTTTATAATGCTACAGCAGCGGGTATAGTAAGCAAAATCATACGAAAAGAAAAGAAGGGGGGATATGAAATAATCATAACAGACCCGGATGGACGTCAAGTGTTTGATATTATCCCCCCAGGACCAGAACTTCTTATTTCAGAGGGTGAATCCGTGAAATTTGATCAACCATTAACGAGTAATCCTAATGTGGGCGGATTTGGTCAGGGGGATACGGAAATAGTACTTCAAGATCCATTACGTGTCCAAGGCCTTTTATTCTTCTTGGCATCCGTTATTTTGGCACAAATATTTTTGGTTCTTAAAAAGAAACAGTTCGAGAAGGTTCAATTGGCTGAAATGAATTTCTAGACTTGCGGATTTATTGACATCAAGTTTGTAAAAGGGATTTTTCGTCTTACCAGCCTTCGGCACAAGAAAGGGAATTTGCTAGACCCTCTTCTTGTGCCGAAGAGTAAAGATTCTTGATCCTCTTTTTCAAATATTACTAGTGTTTTTTTCCAGATTTAACAGAACCCTTTTTTATTTTTTTTTTATTTTTTACGAAACATTCTAAGTATAATAAGTATAAGAAGTAGTGGACAAATAAAAAAAAGAGGGGAATTAATTAAATAGAACTTATTGAATGAACTTAAAAAAAAGGCATTTTGATGAGATACGAAAATAAAAAGAGTCAAAATGCAAATAAGGAGTAAAGTTCTAGTAGTATAGAAAGTATTTACCCGATATCTAATCTACAAAATATAGATTCTACCATCGAATATCCACAAAATTGAGTGATTCCTTCTTTCTTCTAACTTTGAAATGAAAGTAGGGATAGATACTGCCAGGGAAGTGGTGTTCTGAATCAATCAATGGAGTTCATTTTTCAAAAGCATCACCAGAAAGTGGAGTTTTTTGAAACGGAAGAAAAGGTATTTCTCATTTAGACGAAAAAAAAACGAGTATGATTCTTAAGAACTCAACGGGATTTCCTTCTTTGTTTGTCTGATTCAAGGGGTAGGGGCCCGTTGAGTTCTTATGCTTTGATGTCTACAACTCAATTCATTCGATTACTAGAGGGATGAACCCAATCCAGAATATGAACCATAAAAGAAAACACCTAGTAAACCGATCACAAGAATACCGGTTACAGTACCTATTATCCAAAGAGGAATCCTTCCAGTAGTATCGGCCATTTACCCCACTTCCCTCCACATTTCATCAAGTGTTCGTGCTAGA